AAAAAACCTCATTTCCAGATATCTCAATTGGTCAAATTCGAAACAAGTACCGCTTTTCGATGAATGCCCGAACGAATAACTTAAACTTATATTATATTTGAAACGAAACCCCCCTTCTATCAATCAAACTATCCCTCAAAAATTGGAACTGACTATCCATAAAAAAGAATAATTGAGGTAATTTTCTGAAGAATATTGTGATGATCAAAAAGGAGTCGCAAAACACGACAGAAAAAAGAAAGTGGATAGGTATTATTATAAGCGATCCAATCCAACTGTTTGGTAATTAAGTAACACAAAAGAATAACAAAGAAGGGTCAAATAAAAAATTGACAAGATATGTATGATCCATCTGGATCCAAAGCATCAATTCCAACTTCAACAAAGATTGGGCTTAAAATAAAAAGCGAAACTGCTTTATTTCAAAATCATTTACATTTAATATATAGGATGAATCCATTATTTCGATCCGTTACTTGTTTTGTTGCTGAATTGAGTGAATTTCCATATACATAAAACAGAAAAGACCCCCAAAAGAGTTTCGTTTTAGGGTTGTTACATCTGCGTCTGCTTTGGCTCAAATCAGCGTTCTGAAGAAACTTCAGTGAAGTTATGTTAGAGAAAAAAGAGGATTTTTTACTTTTTCTCTCCTGCTGATAAAGCATTCATTCTTTAGTTCATTTCTCAAAAAACCTCAATTGGTACACGCAAGAAATAGGCCAATTCGGCAGCTTTTTGTTCAATTTCCCGTGGCGTAAAATTATCATCAGCGCGCGTCAAGGGAATGGCCCCCTGTCCTCGGATTTCCATATAAAGAACACGACGAGCATAAATACCCTCTTTAACTTCTATTCGGACAGACTGAATATCGTTTATCAGAAATCGCAGGAGGACACGACGATTTTTTCCAGGGAATCCCCAACGAAAAAGACACACTATTCCTTCTTTTCTATCGAATCGATCATAACCACTACCTACATTCCACGAAATTGTACACCATAAATAGGCGCTAATAAAAAGACCCGCGACCCCATAAAAAGACATTACGAGCCCTTGTGGAAAAAAAATGATTTGTTGAGACGGAAATAAAGATATCAAATTTTTACCAAGATAACTGGAAGTTCCAACCGATAAGAAGCCTAATGAACCTAAAAAAAGGATAATGGCCCAGCAAAAATTACTTATTTTTCGAGACCCCCTTATAAGTTCTATCCATATATGTTCTGATTGCCAACTCATACTTGATCTGATTTCATTTTATTGGAATTGAGAGCATAGCCCAATGAATTTCATTTTACTGTTTTTGTTTCCGAAATAACTCTCATCAACTAGCACTATTTTGATGTGAACCTTTAGGAATAGTTCATAAAATTGGTTAGATGGAAAAAACCTCTTCACTTCATGACCCTACTAAGGATATCGACATACATATTAATATATGGCCTTTCCATTTTAGACATCCGCCAATCCTGATTCTAGTTGAAAATAGCTAGAATTCATTTACCCATGTAGCATTTTCTGTATGTATAAAAGCTCTTTCATTTATGTATGTTCGATTTTTGTTCAGCAGAAACCCCGTGTTATACCATATTCCAATAAATAGAGAGTTTTGTTATCTAAGTTCAAAAAAAAATGAGATTTAGTGCTATCAGATCTAAACAATCTTGTTTTTTTGAACATAAAGAAATAAAGAAGCCATTGCCATTGCCGGAAATACTAGGCCTACTAAAGGCACAAAAATAGAGGGAAAGTTGAAAGTTATCATAGAATGAATACCTCGATTTACTATTTGTACCTAATATTATTATATTGTTTCTATTCTTATAAATATATCTTGTAAGAATTCTAATTAATAATTTTCAATTAAGAATTCTAATTCTAGAATTCTTATTAATTCGATTCTAAAATTCGATTCTAATTAGTATATTGTAATTATGAGATTTTCATTTTAATTAATATAGATCAAAGTATATATCTAAGTGAGTATATATAATAAGTGCAAGGAATGTAGAACTAACTAAATGGACTTATTCATCTTTCGACATGAAAGATATGTATGATAATTTAGTTTCTTATTCTTCCTCTATTCTTATTCGTTTGTTCTTGTCTTCTAATTTAATATTTAATAAAGAAAAGGTTTTTTACAAATTAACGAAAGATTTCTAGGCTTCTTAGTCAAAATGAGAGATATAGAAAAATACACAATTATATATTTTCTATATTTGAATTTATTCGATAATACATACGTAAGAAGGGAAGATGAACTTCGCCTAATTTCACAAAAGCAAGAAGTCATTCTTTTATAGAGGCTTGCTGATTCGTAATCATGAATATTTAGTAATCAGAAATATTAGTAAAAAAAAAAAAAAGAAAAATTATATGCAACTTGTGATTCTTTCTACAATTAGATCTTATAGATCTTAAGTCACTAAAGAAAACCCCATTCTTCTTATTTTTACTTTGATTCCGATAAACTAACTACGTGTTTACTACAAAAAAC